TGTATGTGTCTCTAGCATGACAACTTGATGAAATGGCGGAGGAAGCAAGATAAATGGCCGATACTACTGGAAGGATTCCTCTTTGGATAATAGGTACTGTAACTGGTATTCTTGTGATTGGTTTAATAGGTATTTTCTTTTATGGTTCATACTCAGGGTTGGGCTCATCTCTGTAAGAATCTAAAATAATCTAATAATCGGATGAACTGAGTTGGAGACATGAAAGCTTAAGAACTCAAGGGATCCCTTGAGTTCTTAAGCTTTCATAAAATAATATATTATTTTGATTTCAATTTGAAAATTCAAATTATATTTGAAAAATGTCATTCATTGATTTTGAACATCTATTATTGAAGCATAGTATCTATCTTTCAAAGTTAGACTGAAATTACTTGATTTCGTTTTCCTAAATGAACCAATTATAATATATCTATTTGACAAGTACAGATATTATTCAAATCCTTTCTTTTCTAATAAACCTCCCTTAAGTTCTCCAAAAATTGCGCTCTATTTTCGATTTTTTGATTGCTCACTACTCTAATCTATATTTTAATTAAATATAGAAATAGAAGAAACAAAAAGGTTCTGAGAAATCCGTAAAAAAATCAAAAAATAGAAAATAAGATTAAGAATAGTTATCTTAGACGAACGGGATCAAAAACTATTCTTGTTGTCGTCACAAGAAAGAAATTTTGCACATTTCTTGTGACGATAACAAGAATAAACTAAGAAAATAAACGCTTTCTATTCTGCACTTACTTATTATCTGAAGTTTAGTATTCTGTATTCGATGAAATTTTCTCTTTTATTAGAATAGAAAACTATTAAGACATTCTCTGATAAGAGTAAAAGAGTCACTCGGTTCAATTTTGATTGAAAAAAAAAAATAAGAGATTAAGAGATAAAGTCAAAAAAAATTCTTTATAATATTCTTACTATGAATAGGAATAGAGTATAAGTAACTCCCAATGACTTCGAAACAAGCAAAAATGGGTTCATAATTTTTGATCATGCAGAACACCAATAAGAATTGGATTCCTTTTCCTTTCCGAAGTTGAGATTTATAAATTTGCAAATCTAAAAATTCATTTCGGATAATTGAACCTTCTCAAACTGTTTCTTCTTTAGAACCAAAAGGATTTGTGCTAAAATAACAGATGCCAGGAAGAACAAAAGACCTTGGACACGTAATGGATCTTGAAGTACTATTTCAGCATCCCCTTGACCAAATCCACCCACATTAGGATTACTCGTTAATGGCTGATCAAGTTTGATAGATTCGCCCTCTGAAACGAGAAGCTCTGGCCCTGGAGGAATAATATCAACCACTTGACGCCCATCTAACGTATCCGCTATAGTTATTTCGTATCCTCCCTTTTCTTTTCGTATGATTTTACTTACTCTACCAGCCGCTGTAGCGTTATAAACCGTATTGTTACTCTTGTTCCCGTCTGGATAAATTTGACCCCTTCCTCTGTTCCCCCCCACATATATGGGATATTTTAAGAAGTGAACATCTTTATTATTAGCGGGATCCGGGGAAAGAATAGGAAAAGTTATTTCACTATATTTCTGACCAAGAATAGGACCTATAACAAGAATATTTTTTTTAGTGGGTCGATAGCTCTGAAAAGAAAGATTGCCTATCTTTTCTTTCATCTCGGGTGAAATACGATCCGGGGGTGCTAATTCAAATCCTTCAGGTAAAATAAGAACAGCACCCACATTCAACCCCCCCCTTTTTCCATTAGCAAGAACTTGTTTCACTTGCGTATCATAAGGAATTCGAACAACTGCTTCAAATACAGTATCAGGAAGTACTGTTTGCGGAATCTCAATATCCACGGGCTTATTAGCTAAATGGCAATTGGCACATACAATACGCCCGGTTGCTTCGCGCGGATTTTCATAACCCTGCTGAGCGAAAATGGGATACGCATTTGAGATAGATGCTTGAGTGATGATATATATCATAAACGATACGGAAATAGATCGAATAATTTCTTTCTTTATCGTGATCCAAGAAAAAAAAAGGTTATTTTGAATTTGCATAGTCCAATCATTGATCCCAAAAATTTCTACAATAAAATGAGGTAGGTCACTCGGATAGTTCCCTATCCACAAATCTGCTATTTACGTAAATTCTTTTACGCGAATATAAAATATTCGAGGGGAAATCTCCGTAGGTTCGAAGGAGTGGGTACGTCTTAAAATGCTTTGCTTATGTGCAAAGTAAGAAATATTCGAGTTGGATCAGTCATTCATTGAGTGATAAATCACTACAAGTGATGGAGATAGACGATTTAAATAATGGAAGATCCAATATTTAAAAATTGTGTCTATAATGACTGGAAAAGTAGAAACAAGGCCAGATATAATTTTCTCATTATGAACAAATCCAAAATCTTTGTAGACATAGCCAATCATTAGTTCCCAACCATGGGGCGAATGGAATCCGATACATAAATCAGTTAATAAAAGAATAGAAAAAGCTTTTATTGTATCACTTAAATTATATAGAAATTCTTGAACCCAAGAGTTAAGAATAAGAAGTTCTTTATTACCTAGAATTGAATAAGCACTAAAAATAATGAAACAGATTAGATTTGTGGAGAAGTGCAAAATCATATGGATATGATCCTCATTGTTTATCTTTATCAATTGGATCGCTTCTTTGTGGATTCCTATATGAGCCCTTTGCAACCCTATTTCCTTTATTATTTCGTCCAATAGGAAGAGTTCTTCTAATTCGATGAATTTTTCTATAATACTCTTTTCTTGAATATAAGTCAAAAAAGTTTCGGATTGTGTAGTATTCCACCAATCAGTAACCCAAGATTCAACACTTTTCTTAAATGAAAGAGAAACCCACCAAGGCAAAAATACTATAGATATAACAGAAAGAAAAGGGAGAAATGCTTTCTTTTTTTCCATTTTTTTTGAATTGCTAATGAACTCGCCTCATTCTTCGAATCTATGCGCTGTGATCTACTATTTTTATCAAACATAAGTTCTATTCTAAGGCATCGAACCCCGAAATCTATTCCTTTTTTTTTTGATTTCCCATTCATTGATTATGAATCTAGAAAGAATATAGAATAAGAAAGAGTCGACTTTAAATGAAGAAATAATAAAAATCTTGTTTACAGATAATCTAATTGATCCAATTTGAAACTGCGTCGCGTTTTCGATGAATGCTAAAGCGAAACTAAAAAAAAACAAACATTTCAAGGAATAGTATTCCGATTTCGACTTAAAAGAACTCCCCTTTTCTTTTTTTTTTTATTTATAGAAATATTTTGATTTGCTATTTCATTTCAAAATACTTCAATTGGTACGCGCAAAAAATAGGCCAATTTGGCAGCTTTTTGCTCAATTTCACCCAGGGTCAAATTCTCATCAGTACGTGTCAATGGAATGGCTCCCTGTCCTTTGATTTCCATATAAAGGCTACGACGAGGATAAATGCCCTCTTTAACTTCTATTCTGATCGACTGAATATCCTTCCTACGGAATCGTAGGAAGATGCGACGCTTTTTCCCAGGAAATCCCCAACGAAAAATACACACTATTCCTTCTTTTAGATCGAATCGATCATAGCCACTCCCCACATTCCACGAAATTGTACACCACAAATAGGAACTAATAAAGAGACCCGCGATCCCGTAGAAGGACATCACGATCCCTTGTGGAAAAAAAACGATTTGCTGATATGGAACTAAAGATATAAAATTCTTACCGAGATAGCTGGAAGTTCCAACTAAGACGAATCCTAATGAACCTAAAAAAAGGATCAAGGCCCAGAAGAAATTACTTAGTTTTCGAGACCCCACTATACGTTCTATCCATATATGTTCGGATCGCCAACTCATATTAGATCTAGTTGCATTTTTTTTTTTTTTATTGGAATGGAGAAACTTTTTGTTTCCGAAGTAACTCTCATCAACTAGTGCCATTCGCATGTAACCCTTTCCTTTAGGAATAATCGGAGTAATTCGTCGAATGGGTTAGGTATAAAATAAAAGAATATCCCTTTTTTAGGATCTTCTAGAAATATCTACATACATATAGATAGATCGACTTTCCGTTTCAGGCATCTGCCTCGATTCCAATCTATTTGGAAATAATTCGAAACTTATTTCTATATATTGTTTGTATATTTCGAGCATCTAGTTACGGATATATAAGAGCTGCTTCATTTATGCCCCTATGTTATACCATAACATACTCTACTAAATGCACATCTGTATTAGCTATATCTAAGTCTTGAAAAAAAATGGATGAGATTTGAACCCATAAGATCTAAGAAATCTTGTTTTTTTGAACATGAAGAAATAAAGACGCCATTGCAATTGCCGGAAATACTAGTCCTACTAACGGCACAAAAATAGAGGGTAAGCTATTGAGAGTTGTCATAGAATGGGTACCTCGATTGAATATTTAGACCTGTTATTACTATAAACATATCTTATACTAATTCTTAGTAGTATTCTATACTAATTAGTATATCGAAGTGAGTATTCTATATAATAGAAATAGTAATAATAGAAATAATAGAATAGAAATAAAATTCTATATATTCTATATATCTTATTATCTAGTATTATCAACTAGAAATCAAAATGAAATAGAAAATAGAGAAATTCACGAGATTAAATAAATAGAAATTAATTCAATACAATATTATCTTATTTCTCTTTCGATATGAAAGATATAAATATATGGATGATAATCCAGTCTTGTCTGAAAATTAAATTCAATTCCAATTTTGATATTCAATTTTATTTAGATATAAAATGAATATCAAAATCGAAATAAAGAGTTTCTTCCGAATTGAATTTCGTAAACTATTCTGTTATAATTTTTAATTCAATCCAACAACACCAGTTATTAGTAAAAAAAGAGGGGCTTAGGGGGAGATTCGAGTAGAAAGAAAAGATACTCTATATCGATATTTTCTCTATTTGAATTCGCGATACATACGCAACAAGAAGGGAAGA